AATAAGTAAAAAAGTAAAAAGATGGTCAGCCAAATTAATCGATGATTTGGAACAACAAGAGGGAGAAAATGAAGAAACTGTAGCCGAGGATCATGAGATTCGTTTAAGAAAAGCCAAACGTGTAGTTATCTTGAATGATAACAAAGAAAACAATGATATTAATAAAAAAAGCAATAATAATCCGGATGAAAGAGACGAAGTGGCTTTGATACGGTATTCCCAACAATCCGATTTCCGTAGAGACATCATCAAAGGTTCCATGCGTGCCCAAAGACGTAAGACAAACATCGGGTCGTTTTTTCAAGCAAATTTGCATTCCCCTCTTTTTTTGGAGAGAATAGACAACCCCCTTTTGTCTTTTGACATCTCCAAAATACAAAAATTCATTTTTAAAAAATGGAAAAAAGCAACACAATTAGAATTTAGAATTCTAGATTATACACAAGAAAAGGCAAAAGAAAAGGAGAAAGAAAAAAAAGAAGAATACAAAAGACAAGAAAAAGTACGAATAGAAATAGCGGAAGCATGGGATAACATTCTATTTGCTCAAATAATAAGAGGATCATTATTAGTAATCCAATCTTTTCTTAGAAAATATATTCTATTACTATCATTGATAATAGTTAAAAATACAGTACGTATACTAGTATTTCAATTTCCAGAATGGTCAGAGGACTTTAAGGATTGGAAGAAAGAAATGCATATTAAATGCACCTATAATGGTGTTCCATTATCAGAAACCGAATTTCCAAAAAACTGGTTAATAAATGGTATTCAAATAAAAATACTATTTCCCTTTTTCTTTAAACCTTGGCACAAATCTAAGGTACAATCTCTTCAAAAAGATCCACGAAAAAAAAAAAACGATTTTTGTTTTTTAACAGTTTGGGGAATGGAAACTGACCTTCCTTTTGGTTCTCCCCGAAAACGACTGTCGTTTTTTAACCCCATTTTCAAAGAAATGAAAAAAAAAATTAGAAAATGGAAAAAAAAGTCTTTTTTTGTGATACGCATTTTAAAAAAAAAAAAAAAAAATTTATTTCGAGGCATAAACCTTTCAAAAGAAAGACACAAATGGCTTCTGAAAAATATTCTATTTATTAAAGGAATGATAAAAGAACTTTCAAAAAAAAAACAAAATTTTTTAGTTGGATTTAAACAAATATCTGAATTAAATGAAACTAAAAAAGAAAAAGATAGGAGAATTTCTAATCAAATGATTTCTGAATCATCCCTTACCATTCCCATTCAATCTATGGATTTAAAAGATTTTTTATTTACCGAAACAAAAATGAAAGATCTGGCTGATAGAACAAACACAATCATGAATCGGATAAAAAAAATACAAAATCAAAAAGACAATAATAACGAGTTTATAACTAATGACAGAAATAGTAATTGGAATAAAACAAATTCTCTCAATAAATTATTAGTATCAATAAGAAAAAGTTTGAAGAAATTAAAAAAAAGAAATGTACGATTAATACGAAAATCCTATTTGAGAATCAATTTGATTATTCAAAAGATATACATAAAAGTATTTTTATGTATCATTCATAAGAATAGTCCGAGAATCACTACACAACTTTTTGAATTATCAAAAAACGAATTTGATAAATTTATTTCCAATAATGAAATAAATAAAGAAAAAATGAATAAAACAAGTGCTATTCACATTATTTGTCCTCTCAAAAAACAGTTTTTTGATATTACTAAAAAGAATTCAAAAAATTTGAGCAACTTATCCTACTTTTCACAAGCGTATGTATTTTCCCAAATATATAAAACTAAAATTTATAGAGATCTTCTTCAATATAAGGAAACATCTCTTTTTCTTAAGAAAGAAATAAAGGATTATTTCGAAACAGAAGGAATACTTCATTTGGAATTAGGGCATAAAAATCTTTTTAATTATACAATTGTTGAATGGAAAAACTCTTTAAGTAAGTATTATCAATATGAATTATCACGGATTCAATGGTATCGATTAGTACCACACAAATGGCGAAACAGAGTGAATCAAAGATCTATTATGACTGAAAATAAAGATTTTCAAAAAAGTCATTCAGATGAAAAAGACCAATTAAGTTTTTACAAAAAATTCATTAATTTTGAATCAAATTCCTTCTCCAATGAAAAATATACTATTAATTTTCAAAAATACTATAAATATGCACTTTTCTCATATCAATCCATTAATTATGACGATAGAAAAGATTCATATATTTCTGTATCACCATTATGGATAAATAATTCACAAGAAAGTTGTTCTAATTCCAATATATACAACATAAAGAAAAGTGCCTTAGTTGATATGTCAGAGCGTATTATCCCTATATATAATTATATATATAATTATTTCGGACAGAACAAAAATATGACTCTAGAGAAATTTCCAGATAAAAAATATTTTGATTGGAAATTTCTCTATTTGTGCTTTAGAAAGAAAGGGGATATTCATTCCTGGATCGCTATCGATACCAATATCAACTTCAATAATAATACAAATACTAACACTAAAGTCAATAATTATCCAATAGTTGGTAAAATTGATAAAAAAGACCTTGTTTATCTTCAAATTGATAAAGATCAAAAAATCAAGATTTCAAAAAAAAAAAAACGCCTTTTTGATTGGATGGGAATGAATGAAGAAATACTAAGGCGTTCGATTTCGAATCTAAAACTTTGGTTCTTTGGCGAATTTGTGCCTCTTTATAATACATATAAAATGACCCCATGGATAATCCCGGCCAAAGAACTTCTTTTCAATTTAAATGAAACTGTTAGTGAAAATAAAAACATTACTAAAAATCAAAAAGAGAATCCCTTAAAATTATCCAAATTATCCAATGAAAATAAATCTAAATCTATTAAATTAGAAAATAAGAATCAAGACAAAAAAGAATCCCTAGGTAAAAACAATGTTGAATTAAATATACAAACTAAAGAAACTCTTGAATCAATTTTCTCAACTCAAGAAAAAGATATTGAAGAAGATTCTGCAGGCTCAGATAGGAAAAAACGTCAAAAGAGAAAACAATATAAGAGCAACACGGAAGCAGAACTTGATTTTGTCTTAAAAAGGTATTTACGTTTTCAATTGAGATGGAATAATTTTTTAAATCAAAAAATAACAAATAATATTAAAGTATATTGTCTCTTGCTTAGATTGGTAAATCCAAAAGAAATTGCTATATCCTCTATACAAGGTGGAGAAACAAGTCTAGATATTCTGATGATTCAAAAAGATTTTACTCTTAGAGAATTGATGAAAAAAAGAATATTAATTATCGAACCTGTGCGTTTGTCTATAAAAAACGCCGGTCAATTTTTGATGTATCAAACTCTAAATGTTTCATTGGTTCATAAGAGTGAGTACCAACTTAATCAAAGTTACCGAGAAAAACACTATATTGATCGAAACAATTACACTAATTATATTGTAAGACATCCAAATCAAAGAATAACTGAAAATCGAGATTATGGTTTAGTTATTCCTGAACGTATTTTTTCCACTAAATGGCGTAGGGAATTAATAATTCGAATTTGTTTCAATTCTAGGAATAGAAATCTTATTTCGAACAATTCAGTATTTTGCAATAACGTAAAAAACTATGATCAAGTTTTGGATAAAAGTCAAAATTTTTATAGGGATAAAATTGAACTAATTCAATTAAAATCCTTTCTTTGGCCTACTTACCGATTAGAGGATTTATCTTGTATAAATCGATATTGGTTTGATACCAATAATGGAAGCCATTTTAGTCTGTTAAGGATATATATGTATATATGTATCCCCCGTTGAAAATTCGTGAATGATACATTTCTCATCTCATATATATCTTTCAGGTCTGTATTTATTATATGAAACCGGGGGTTGTACACATTCCTTGTCTTACATTTTCCATTCCAATACGATAAATCAATGCATGGATCCATATCCATTAGATAAATAATTAGATATTCGATTAGATCAAATAGGAATAGGTCAAAAAGATGTTCTCTTTTATCTGTATAAATATCTATTATCTGTATAAATATCTATTTTTTTTTTACTTATACTTAATTAAAATGAGAAAATGAATAGGATTATTTTTACTGATCGGTTAAATGGATTTTTTCATTTTAAAAAGGAAAAAAGAGTAGATTTTATCTTATGGTAAAAAAGAAAGTTATTTCGGTTATTTCAGAAGAAGAAAATCGGGGATCTATTGAATTTCAAGTCTTTCATTTCACCAATAAAATCAAAAGGCTTACTTCACATTTGGAATTTCACAGAAAAGACTATTTATCGCAGCGGGGTCTACGGAAAATCTTAGGAAAACGACAACGGCTGTTGTCTTATTTGTCAAATAAAAAAAGAGTTTCTTATAAAGAATTAATGAATCAACTGGATATTCGGGAATCAAAAACGCGTTAATTTTTTCATTTTAAAAAACAATGAAAATTGTTTATTTTATTTTTATTGAATTTTTTTTTATCTAGAATTTAGACGACCTTCTTTTTGTTTTAAGCAGTTCATAAAAGAATGAATCGAGGAATAAACTATGAATGAAACAACTAAAAGAAAAGACCATATGATAGTCAATATGGGACCTCATCACCCATCAATGCATGGTGTTCTTCGTCTTATTCTTACTCTAGATGGCGAAGATGTTATTGATTGTGAGCCAATATTGGGTTATCTGCACAGAGGGATGGAAAAAATTGCCGAAAACCGAACAGTTATACAATATTTGCCTTATGTAACACGTTGGGATTATTTAGCTACTATGTTTACAGAAGCAATAACCGTAAATGGACCCGAGCAGATGGTGAATATTCAAGTACCTAAAAGAGCCAGTTATATCAGAGTGATTATGTTAGAATTGAGTCGTATAGCTTCTCATCTGTTATGGCTTGGCCCCTTTATGGCAGATATTGGTGCACAAACTCCCTTTTTCTATATTTTCAGAGAAAGAGAATTAGTATATGATCTATTTGAAGCTGCCACAGGTATGAGAATGATGCACAATTATTTTCGTATCGGAGGAGTAGGGGCCGATCTCCCTTATGGCTGGATAGATAAATGTTTGGATTTCTGTGATTATTTTTTAACCGCTGTTTCTGAATACCAAAAACTTATTACGCGAAATCCCATTTTTTTAGAACGAGTTGAGGGTGTAGGTATTATTGGTGCAGAAGAAGCAATAAATTGGGGTTTATCCGGACCGATGTTACGAGCTTGTGGAATTCAATGGGATCTTCGTAAAGTCGATCATTATGAATGTTATGACGAATTCGATTGGGAAATCAATTGGCAAAAAGAAGGAGATTCATTAGCGCGTTATTTAGTCCGAATCAGTGAAATGAAGGAATCTATCAAAATTGTTCAACAGGCCCTCGAAGGAATTCCAGGCGGTCCTTATGAGAATTTAGAAATACGTTGCTTTGATAGAGAACGGGATTCAGAATGGAATGATTTTGACTATCGCTTCATTAGTAAAAAAACCTCTCCTACTTTTGAATTACCGAAGCAAGAGCTTTATGTAAGAGTTGAAGCCCCAAAAGGGGAATTGGGAATTTATTTAATAGGGGATCAGAGTGGTTTTCCTTGGAGATGGAAAATTCGTCCCCCCGGTTTTATCAATTTGCAAATTTTTCCTCAGTTAGTTAAAAGAATGAAATTGGCGGATATTATGACAATACTAGGTAGCATAGATATCATTATGGGAGAAGTTGATCGTTGAAATGATAATTGATACAAGAGAAGTACAAGATATCCACTCTTTTTCTAGATTCGAATCTTTAAAAGAGATCTATGGGATCATAGGGATGCTTTTACCTATTTTGATTCTTGTATTGGGAATCACAATAGGTGTACTTGTAATTGTGTGGTTAGAAAGAGAAATATCCGCCGGAATACAACAACGTATTGGACCGGAATACGCCGGTCCGTTGGGAATTCTTCAAGCGTTAGCAGATGGAACAAAACTTATTTTCAAAGAAAACCTTTTTCCGTCTAGAGGAGATGGTCGTTTATTCATTATCGGACCATCCATAGCAGTTATATCCATTTTCGTAAGTTATTCAGTAATTCCTTTTAGCTATCAACTTGTTTTATCCGATCTCAATATTGGTGTTTTTTTATGGATTGCCTTTTCAAGTATTGTTCCGATTGGACTTCTTATGTCAGGATATGGATCAAACAACAAATATTCCTTTTTAGGTGGTCTACGAGCCGCTGCTCAATCGATTAGTTATGAAATACCGTTGACTCTTTGTGTGTTATCAATATCTCTACGTGCGTGTCGTTATAACCTTTTCTTTAATTCTTTTTTGTAAGTAAAGAAGTTGAATAGGTATCTTCACTTTTTTATTCATCATTCAGGTTAAATTAACTAAATCAGATAGTTATATGAGTGAAAAAAAAACAGCTTCTAAATTAGCAGTAACAAGATTAAGTCTCAGCTCCTAAGTACAAGAACGAAAGATAAAGTCAATTTAATATAAGCAAGACTTTTTACCCTTTACCCCATGGATTTGGTTGATTAGTGATTAGTCATCCTGGCTTGAAGCGGGCTCAAAAGATCAACCGTATATAGTTTTCACTATTCTTTATATGTATTACTAGAACGGAGGGTTCGACAAAAATGAGTGGATGGTTAGGAACACAAAAATACATAAAAGATTAGTAATCGAAATTTTTATGTCAATTTTCAAAACGAAAATCTTTTTATAACATAAAAAGAACAATAATTAGGGCTTTCAATTTGTAGAAATAATCAAGCAGTACTCCTCACGATTGCAATCCAGAGTATGCTCCTACTCACAGATTCAAAAATGACTATCCGAAACGAAATAATCTTTTCTTGTTTTGAACTCCCTCTTTGAAAGAAGAATAGGAACGAAAATTCATAGAGATCCCTAAATAGCCTGCATTATTAAGACACTCATCTAATCTCTGATTTTTTTTCATAATAATCAAAAAAAGATGGCTATTGATATTCATAGAAAGAGTATTTTATTAATAAGTTATTACTCAACAAAGAAAAATTCAAATTATTAAAGGATGAGATTAATTCATAAGTGCTTTTTGAGTTATTATATCTATATCATTCTGGCATACAGAATTCCATCGGTCTAATTTTTGACCTTCCGGCGGGTGTTGATTCTATCTATATTTTGACCCCAAATAAAATCTATCACGATAAAAAAGATCAACCCGGTCCTTAGATTTCTTGATGGCCGTCAAGGAGCCGTATGAGGTGAAAATCTCATGTACGGTTCTGGACTAGCGATGGGAACAGTGATGTTCCCACCGACTATTATTATCTAATAGTTCAAGTACAGTTGATATAGTTGAGGCGCAATCCAAATATGGGTTTTTAGGATGGAATTTGTGGCGTCAACCTATAGGGTTTATCATTTTTCTAATTTCTTCCCTAGCAGAATGTGAGAGATTGCCTTTTGATTTACCCGAAGCAGAGGAAGAATTAGTAGCAGGTTATCAAACCGAATATTCGGGTATCAAATTTGGATTATTTTATGTTGCTTCCTATCTCAATCTATTAGTTTCGTCGTTATTTGTAACAATTCTGTACTTGGGTGGTTGGAATATCTTTATTCCGTCCGTATTTTTTTCTGATCGAGTTGAAATAAATAAAGTAGGTAGGGTCTTTAGAATGACAATTGGTATTTTTATTACTTTAGCTAAAACTTATTTGTTCGTGTTCATTTCTATCACAACAAGATGGACTCTACCGAGACTAAGAATGGACCAACTATTAAATCTTGGATGGAAATTTCTTTTACCCATTTCTCTTGGTAATTTATTATTAACAACCTCTTCTCAACTCCTTTCACTCTAAACGAAAAAAGTATATGATATTCTATATTTCTCACTTCTCATCAAACAAGAGAAAGAAACAAACATAAGATTATTTAGAGATCTTTACAATATGTTCCCGATGGTAACTGGGTTCATAAATTATGGCCAACAAGCAATACGGGCAGCAAGGTACATTGGTCAAGGATTCATCATTACCTTATCCCATGCAAATCGTTTACCTGTAACTATTCAATATCCTTATGAAAAGTTAATTACATCGGAGCGTTTCCGCGGACGAATCCATTTTGAATTTGATAAATGCATAGCTTGTGAAGTATGTATTCGTGTATGTCCTATAGATCTACCCGTTGTTGATTGGAAATTGGAAACCGGTATGCGAAAAAAACGCTTGCTTAATTACAGTATTGATTTCGGAATTTGTATATTTTGTGGAAATTGCGTTGAGTATTGTCCAACAAATTGTTTATCAATGACTGAAGAATATGAGCTTTCTGCTTATGATCGGCACGAATTGAATTATAATCAAATCGCATTAGGTCGGTTACCGATGTCAGTAATTAACGATTATACAATTCGAACAATTTTGAATTATCCTCAAATAAAAAATGCATTTCATGATTAAAGACTGATTAAAGAGTAATTACTAATTACTATAGTAATGTATAGTCAGGTTCAATTTTATCTAATTGAAAGGAATCGTTCCTTATTTTTTTTTTACTCACTAGAACTCGAAATTGCAATTAATTGTTGATTAGTTAGTGAGAAGTGCAAATCAATTTGGATTGAAAATAGAATTTAATAATCTCTCTATTTATTTAGAAATAGTTTCCAGCTAACTTTTGTACTTGGTTTGGCGTAATTGGACCTAGACGTAATTCAAATCCATTAGAAACACCATTCCATTTTAATTGAATTCAATTAGGAGCATATCATAAAAAAAGAAAAAATTTCCTGGTCAGGTCAATAAAATCATGAAAAACATTTCAATTTTTTTATCTTGTATATAGAATGGATTTGCCTGGACCAATACATGATTTTCTTTTCGTTGTTCTGGGATCAGGTCTTCTATTAGGAGGTATAGGAGTGGTATTACTTACCAATCCAATTTATTCGGCTTTTGCATTGGGATTGGTTCTTGTTTGCATATCGTTATTTTATATTTTATCAAACTCTCATTTTGTAGCGGCTGCACAGCTCCTTATTTATGTCGGAGCTATAAACGTTTTAATTTTATTTGCTGTCATGTTCATGAATGGTTCAGAATATTATAAAGATTTCGATCTTTGGACTGTTGGGAATGGGATTACTTCGTTGGTTTGTACAAGTATTTTCATCGCCATAATTACCACGATTCTCGATACGTCTTGGTACGGAATTATTTGGACGACAAAATCAAACCAAATTATCGAACAAGATTTGATAGGGAATAGTCAACAAATTGGAATTCATTTATCAACGGATTTTTTTCTTCCATTTGAACTCATTTCAATAATTCTTTTAGTTGCTTTGATAGGTGCAATTGTTGTTGCCCGTCAATGAAAAATATTTCTAACTATTAAGAACAATCGAAATTGAAATTTTCTCGCTCTTATCAAATTCATTTAGCTTTAATTTTTGAATTCTATTTCAATATCGATCTTTTTTTTTCTTTTTCTATCTTACAAAAAAAAAGAATATATTCTTTTTTTTCTACTTGTTCTATTATAGTTAAGCGAAAGTCTTGGTTTATTGTTCATGGCGAAATGATTCAAAATTGATAAGGAGCTGATCAATGATACTCGAACATGCACTTGTTTTGAGTGCCTATTTATTTTCGATTGGTATCTATGGATTGATCACGAGTCGAAATATGGTTAGGGCTCTTATGTGTTTGGAACTTATCCTGAATGCCGTTAATATAAATTTCGTAACATTTTCGGATTTGTTCGATAGTCGACAATTACAAGGAGATATTTTCTCTATTTTTGTTATAGCTATTGCCGCAGCCGAAGCGGCTATTGGGTTAGCTATTGTTTCATCAATTTATCGTAATAGAAAATCAACTCGTATCAATCAATCGAATTTATTGAATAAATAAGTACTACTAATTTCATTTATTTTAAAAATTCGAATATTCATCAATTATTTAATACTAAATGTAAAAATGTAAGAAATCAAAGTATCTTAGGCAACCCAGGAGTCGCGATCCATAATTCGATTGATTATTAAAATAATGATAAAATCATTGATTCATCTGGTATATAAATATATGATTTATATATAAGTTTACTATTTATGATATTCAAAAAATGAGAGATCAAATGTCACATTCAGTAAAGATTTATGATACATGTATAGGATGTACTCAGTGTGTCCGAGCCTGCCCAACCGATGTATTAGAAATGATCCCTTGGGATGGATGTAAGGCTAAGCAAATTGCTTCTGCTCCACGAACAGAGGACTGTGTTGGTTGTAAGAGATGTGAATCCGCTTGCCCAACGGATTTTTTGAGCGTGAGGGTTTATTTATGGCATGAAACAACTCGAAGCATGGGTCTAGCTTATTAATATAATAAGTTGCAGAAAAAACTACTTTAAACAAACTGAATTTTTAATTTCTTTTTTTTTATACAATTGATTTTTTTTATCGACAAAAAAACCCGTTCTCGAAAAAGAACGGGTTTTGGGGTCTAATTCTATCTTGTCTTTACCACGAATTATTTTCCTTGGTTAACAATAATTGTAGGTTTACCAATATTAGCGGGTTCTTTAATTTTCTTTCTACCTCATAGAGGAAATAAGGTAATAAGGTGGTATACCATATCCATTTCTATTTTTGAACTCCTTTTAACGACCTATACATTCTGTTATCATTTCCAATTGACCGATCCATTAAATCAACTAGCAGAGGATTATAAATGGATTAATTTTTTTGATTTTAACTGGAGATTGGGAATAGATGGGCTTTCTATAGGAACCATTTTACTGACGGGATTTATAACCACTTTAGCTACTTTAGCAGCCTGGCCGGTTACTCGGGATTCCCGATTGTTCCATTTCCTGATGTTAGCAATGTACAGCGGTCAAATAGGATCATTTTCTTCTCACGATCTTTTACTTTTTTTTCTCATGTGGGAGTTCGAATTAATTCCCGTTTATTTACTTCTATTGATATGGGGAGGACAGAAACGTCTGTATTCAGCTACAAAATTCATTTTATACACTGCGGGGGGGTCTATTTTTCTATTAATAGGCGTTTTTGGTATTGGCTTATATGGTTCGAATGAACCAACATTAAATTTTGAAATATTAGCTAACCAATCGTATCCTGTAGCACTAGAATTACTATTTTATACTGGATTTTTTATTGCTTTTGCAGTCAAATTACCGATCATACCCTTACATACATGGTTACCAGACACCCACGGGGAGGCACATTACAGTACTTGTATGCTTCTAGCTGGAATTTTATTAAAAATGGGAGCATATGGTTTGGTTCGGATCAATATGCAATTATTCCCCCATGCTCATTCTATATTTTCTCCCTGGTTGATTATAGTAGGTGCAATACAAATAATCTATGCAGCTTCAACATCTCCCGGTCAACGTAATTTAAAAAAAAGAATCGCCTATTCCTCCGTATCTCATATGGGGTTCATAATTATCGGAATTGGAGCAATAACCGATACGGGGCTCAATGGAGCCCTTTTACAAATGATTTCTCACGGATTTATTGGTGCTGCTCTTTTTTTCTTGGCAGGAATGACGTATGATAGAATACGTCTTGTTTATCTCGACAACATGGGTGGAATGGCGATTTTCCTTCCAAAAATATTCACACTGTTCAGTATCTTATCAATGGCTTCCCTTGCATTACCCGGCATGAGTGGTTTTGTTGCCGAATTGATAGTCTTTTTTGGAATAATTACCAGCCAACAATATTTTTTAATTCCAAAAATACTAATTACTCTTCTAATGGCAATTGGAATGATATTAACTCCTATTTATTTATTATCGCTGTTACGTCAAATGTTCTATGGATACAAGAGTTTGAATGTGCAAAACTCTTATTTTTTTGATTCTGGGCCGAGAGAATTATTTATTTTAATCTCTATTCTTCTCCCAATAATAGGTATTGGTATTTATCCGGATTTCATTCTCTCACTCTCAGTTGAGAAGGTCGAAGCTATTATATCTACATATTTTTATCGATCGTTTTCATGAATAAAACAAGAAAAAATTAAGAATCCTATTCTTTCTTTTTCGTTTTGCAATTTTACAATGAAAAATTCAAATTAACTAAAGTCAAAATGACTTGAAATTTTGCCTAGATGTATTTATTTTTGTGAGAACCTTTTGAATCAATTAGTGTAGTGATTCAAATGGTTCTCGACATCTTCCCTGAAGTATGGAGTTTTTTTTTCTTATATTCTTTAACTTAATATTTACTAATTTAGTATTTAAAATTTTGATTGTATTATCATTTTTTTTTTGAAAATGGTTTATGTTTCTATTTGTAGGAATCTTTTTCAATTTGATTTCATGTTAATGAAAATTAAAGGAACCATAACTATGTAACCCTATTCCTAATAAATTGACCCAAAAATAGCATATCCAAATTATAAGAAAGCCCATAGAAGCCACAATCGCGCAATTTAGACTTTTGAACTTTTTTTTATTTGTTCGAGTATGTAAATAAATTGCAAATAGAATCCAAGTAATAAATGACCAAGTTTCTTTTGGGTCCCAATTCCAATATGATCCCCATGCCTCATTAGCCCATACTGATCCTGAAAGAATCCCGATGTTTAAAAAGATAAACCCTAGACTAATAATACGATAACTCCACTGATCTAATTGTTGAATTAGTTGAGCTCTGTAATAATTTCTCGCAGAACAAGAGAAGTTGTTTATTAAAACATTCCGCTTTTCATCCATATATTGGATCTTGTTAAATGAAAATGACTCGTTTACGAAATTTTGAAAAATCTTTTGAAATGAAAATGAAATGACTAAAAGAGCTACTGATAATAATGATCCGCATAAAAGAGCTGCATAGCCCAATATCATCATACTTACGTGCATCATTAACCACTGGGATTGAAGCGCGGGTACTAATATTACAGATTGATGTATTTCGGTTAAAAGACCTGAAGTGGTAAAGCCGTGTAGAAAAATTGTACTTGGCGAGGTTATTGCGCTTAAATAAGTGGTATGTTTTTTAAAATATGGAACGATAGAAATAAGGGAGAAACTCCATGAAAGAAAAATGAATGATTCATATAAATCACTTAATGGGAAATGCCCCGAATAAATCCAACGAGTGATTAATAATCCCGTTATACAGAAAAAAGTAGCTATAATGCCTTTTTCTGACGAATAATATAGTCCTACGATTTCATCAACGGATAAAATTATCAAAAAAATTGTAATTACAATTGAAACGATCGAAAATGATATATGAGTTAATATATGTTCTAAGGTGGAAAATATCATAAAAATTCTCAAATAAAAAAAGTATAGAAAATGATACGGAATCCAATCTGGAATTGCATTTATTATATATAGAACTTATTGTCTTTCTTTTCGAAGATAGCCTGCCGCCACTCGGACTCGAACCGAGATGCTCTAGCACTGCTTCCTAAGAGCAGCGTGTCTACCGATTTCACCATAGCGGCATACGCGAAATAATAATAAGCTTTTTTTATTTAGTTGTCGAGATTGAAATTCAAAAAGTGAATTAAATTAATGACAAAAAATTCCTTTCATTTTACTCCATATTGAAACATTCCAAAATATTACCATAATTCAATTACTTATTTAGTAATTCAATTATTAAAATGGCTATTCGAAATTCAAGTAGCTTGATGGGGAAAATAAGAATCCCCATCGGGAAAGACTACAATAAAAAAATACCATTTTTTTATTATTTATTATAAGTTTGATTATTGGATTGTTGCACAAAAAAACTTTTTGAATTATCCGTAGAAATAGATTTCGCTAATGAAAAAGCCTTCAATGCTGTAAAATAGGCTTTTATTTTCCAAATATTCTTACGAATATGTTTTTTTGATATAGAAGTACGTTTTTTTGGAACTGCCATGAAAAAATAAATTTGAAAAAATTCTTTTTTTATCTAGTTGAATGTGAAAGACATTTATTGTTCAAACAATTTCATTTATTTTTCAATTTTTTTTGAATCTTGATTCCATTCAATTCAACTCAATATCTGACAAGACACAAAAGAGAAATAACGAAGTTTTTATATATCTATATCTATGTTTATTTTTGTCGTGTTTTCTATTTATATCCGTATCAAAATAGAATCAAAGGTGAAAAAAGGAATCCTTGCTCATTGATTTTGATCCATGGTAGGGATCGAAAGAAAAATGTCGGATATTCTAATAGTCCTTTCGACAATTCTAAAAAAATTCCATGTGTTTTATATTAATATTAATGGAAAACAAAAGGAATGTATAAAATACTCTGTGTATATTTGTTGTATGGAATTATCAATTTTTCTCTACGGATAGAAAAAATTATCGTAATACCTAATGTGAATAGCACTTGTTTTATATCTTTAGTAAGTAGAAAAATCTTCGTTATAACTTAGCTAATTGATTTAGATTTAATTAGATAAGTTATTATAGATAACTGTTTATAGTTAGTTAGTTAGAGTAATAATAAAAGTTTATTATTTTTTTTTTAGTAAAATTTTTACTAAAATTCTAGTAAATTATATAATTATATAAAAGTAATTTTTTAAAAATAGAAAATACATAAAAGATATATAGAAAATTCAAAAAAAAAAATAGATATATATAAATTAATATAAAGAAAAAATAGTATTAGTATTTTTAGTTAATTTTTGATTTTTATTTCATTTTCGATTGCACTATTAGCCTGATCCTATTTATTCTAACTTCCTTCTTCCTCTGAATATTCGAAGGAGTTGAGAAAGAATAATTCAGAATAAAATAAGAATAAAAGATAAAAGGTTTTTTTATGGACTATACATATCCCTATTCATGGATTATACCTCTCATTCCACTTCCCATTCCTATGTTAATAGGAGTTGGACTTATCGTTTTTCCAATGGCAACAAAAAATCTTCGACGTATGTGGTCCTTTCCTAATATCTTGCTACTAAATGTAGTTATGCTCCTTTCGGTCTATCTATCTATTCAGCAAATAAATAAAAGTTCTATCTATCAATATGTATGGTCTTGGACAATTAATAATGATTTTTCTTTAGACTTCGGTTACTTAATAGATTCGCTTGCTTCGATTATGCTAATATTAATTAGTACGGTTGGAATTCTGGTTCTTTTTTATAGTGACAATTATATGTATCATGATCATGGATATTTGAGATTTTTTTCTTATATGAGTTTTTTCACTACCTCCATGTTGGGATTAGTTACTAGTGTGAATTTGATACAAATTTATATTTTTTGGGAATTAGTTGGAATGTGTTCTTATCTATTAATAGGTTTTTGGTTCACACGACCTATTGCGGCGAATGCTTGTCAAAAAGCCTTTGTAACGAATCGTGTAGGCGATTTTGGTTTATTATTAGGGATTTTGGGACTTTATGCTATAACGGGTAGTTTCGAATTTAGAGATTTATTCGAAATAGTAAATAAATTAGTTTATAATAATGAGGTAAATTTTGTATTTCTTACTTTGTGTGCCTTGCTTTTATTTACAGGTGCAGTTGCCAAGTCTTCTCAATTCCCCCTTCACGTATGGTTACCCGATGCCATGGAAGGTCCCACTCCTATTTCGGCTCTTATACATGCCGCTACTATGGTCGCAGCAGGTATTTTTCTTGTAGCTCGCCTCCTTCCTCTTTTTATAATTATACCTCATATAATGAATTTGATTTCTTTGATAGGTATAGTAACACTACTATTCGGAGCTACTTTATCCCTTGCTCAAAAAGATATTAAAAGAAGTTTGGCGTATTCTACGATGTCCCAACTGGGTTATATGATGTTAGCTTTAGGAATGGGATCGTATCAGGCGGCTTTATTTCATTTGATTACTCATGCTTATTCGAAAGCATTATTGTTTTTAGGATCCGGATCTATTATTCATTCAATGGAAGCTATTGTTGGATATTCTCCCGATAAAAGTCAGAATATGGTTCTTATGGGAGGGTTGAAAAAGCATGTACCAATTACAAAAACTGCTTTTTTAATAGGTACGCTTTCTCTTTGTGGTATTCCACCTCTCGCTTGTTTTTGGTCCAAAGACCAAATTCTTAACGATAGTTGGTTGTATTCTCCGGTTTTTGCAATTATAGCTTGTTTCACAGCAGGATTAACCGCATTTTATATGTTTCGAATCTATTTACTGACTTTTGAGGGACATTTAAACGTTCATTTTAAGAATTATAGTGGTCAAAAAAGTGGTTCCTGCTATTCAATATCTCCATGGGGAAAAGAAATTCAAAAAAACAAGTTTTCTTTATTATTATCAAACAAGTTTTCTTTATTATTATCAATAACTAATAATGAAAAGGGGATTTTCTTTTTTTTCAATACAACCTATCGAATTTTTGATAATGGAAAAAAAATGATACGCCCTTTTATTAGTATTGCTTGTTTTGGAATTCAAAATACGTTTTTTTATCCTCCCGAATCGGACAGTACTATGCTATTTTCCATGTCTATATTAGTACTATTTACTTGTCTTGTTGGAATTATAGGAATTCCTTATAATCAAAGTGGAATTGATTATGATCTATTATCAAATTTGTTGAATCCGTCTATAAACCTTTTACATCCGAATCAAAATAATTTTATAGATTGGTATGAATTTTTTATAAATGGAATTTTTTCGGTCAGTCTATCCTTTTTTGGTATATTTATAGCGTTTTTTTCATATAAGCCCATTTATTCATCTTTCAAAAATTTCAACTTACAAAATTCATTTGTTAAAGGTGGTAATATTAATAATAATACTACAGCTCTCTGGGAAAAAATAATTAATCTCATTTATGATTGGTCATATAATCGTGGTTACATAGATTTTTTTTATCGAATATCTTTGGTTGGGGGTCTAAGAAGATTTGCTGAACTAACTCATTTTTTTGATCGACGAGGAATTGATGGAATTCCAAACGCTTTTGGCCTTATAAGTTTCTTTGGTGGAGAGGGCATTAAATATTTAGGAACAGGTCGTATTTCTTCTTATCTCTTAGTCTATTTAGGCTTTGTCTTAGTGTTAATCTTTTTACTTTTTTACTTATTTCTTTTAGTCTTTTAGACTCTGGATTGACATTTTGGATGAAGATGAATTTGCAAATATTGATTTGATCTTCGAAGACAATTCTTCCTTGTTGGATTTTGAATTCCATTTTTGAAAACGGAAATAAATCATTTTTTTTTTCTGTTGATAATGAATTTTGATCAAATGGATCTATTTTCTCTTCCAATTTTTCATAATCATAATCAGTAGTAAAAAGTATACCCTGGATCTTATTTATCCATCTTTTCTCGATGTCATTTTTTATCGAAGTTTCATTTCTGATTGAGGAAGAAAAAAAAATGTTTCTCCTTCCGCGATAGGGACCATTCAAAAAGGGATCATCTATTTTAGGCAAGTATTCTTTTTTAGTCTCATCATTCCATAATCTACTCTTTTTTTCCAGCACATCTAGAGTAATGGATCCTTTTTTTAGAAC